GGGTAAAAAACGACTGAGATATTTTTTTATCAAACCACGTATCCTTTAACAGATTTATTAGTAATCTCATTCGAATTTTAAAATTGAATTTAGGTGTATTCTTTTCTCGAGTTTGACTAAAAAAAGACTCAAATTTTTTTATTAGATTAGGTAAAAGTTTACAATCCTTTGAGGTATTTTATTACATTTACATGTAAATAAAGTTTAGATTACATGTAAATAAAGTTTAGAATGACGAAAATCAAGGTCTTTTAGATTCTTTCTTTATTTTATTAAATCATTAAGTTTGATTTCTATGACCTAGCAGATTCTAAAGATATAAATTTGAGAGATAAAGAACGAGAACTAAGAGTTCTAAACCAAAAATTTTTGGTTTTACGAATATTGTATGGAATCAAAATTTTGTTATTTCGAGTAATTTTTGATCCCATTTTCACGGATCTTTCACATATCTATATTTCTTTTTTATGAAGATCATATTATTTATATTTATAGAAAAATAGATAATTAAAAAGAAATAATAATTTGTTTTGAACAATAGATGTCTTTCACATCCAACTATAACAATGATTTTAAAATGGCAGTTCCAAAAAAACGTACTTCTATATCAAAAAAGCGTATTCGTAAAAATATTTGGAAAAGGAAAGGATATTGGGCCGCGTTAAAGGCTTTGTCATTAGGGAAATCTCTTTCTACCGGGAATTCAAAAAGTTTTTTTGTACGACAAACAAATAAGTCCTAAAATATTGGAATAAAATGGGGTTGACTCAAAAAATTGGCTCAATAATTTGTTAAGTTAATATAAAATTCACAATTGACAGTCCCTATTCTAATCAATATGAAATAAACCAGGTTTCAATCTTATAAGATGTCTAAAAAAAAAAGAATAAATAAAAAAATACAATATTTTATTTTTTATTTCTTTGTAGTATATTTTCACTAAGATTTTTGTGGTGGGGAGTCTTTTTTTCCCCATCGACCTTTAGAATAATGAAAAATTTTTCTCTTTCTCGGGAAGGGCAGATATAATATTTTTAGTTCAAATTAATGAATTGTTGAAACTAATGGATTCCATGTTAAAAAATTTTGGATAACTTTATGGAATGGATTTACTATATATCTCCCATTTTGAGCCCAATCAATCAATAAAAGAACTTCATTGTTGAGATATTATGTACAACTAATGTGTGAATGTACAAATAATGTGTCAATTTGGAGTAATCCAAAATATGGTTATTTTGGATTCACTGATTTAATTGAATTGACTTGTTCAATCTCGACGATTTAATATAAATAGGCTATTATTAGTTCGAGCAAGCCGCTATGGTGAAATCGGTAGACACGCTGCTCTTAGGAAGCAGTGCTAGAGCATCTCGGTTCGAGTCCGAGTGGCGGCATGCCATCTTCTAAAACAGACCCAACAGATCCTATAATAAAAATAAATTAAATTCCCGATTTATATTTGTTAATTAATATTAATTTAGGGGATTCCCTCCCTTTTTTTCATTTTTATGATATTTTCAACTTTAGAGCATATATTCACTCATATTTCCTTTTCGATTGTTTCAATTGTAATTACAATTCATTTGATAACCTTATTGGGCAATGGAATCATAAAACCATATGATTCGTCAGAAAAGGGGATGATAGTTACTTTTTTATGTCTAACAGGATTATTAATCACTCGTTGGATTTATTCGGGCCATTTCCCACTAAGTGATTTATATGAATCATTAATCTTTCTTTCATGGAGTTTCTCCCTTATTCATATAGTCCCTTATTTCAAAATAAGAAAAAATTACTTAACCACAATAACTGCCTCAAGTACTATTTTTACCCAAGGCTTTGCTACTTCGGGTCTTTTAACTGAAATACGTAAACCCGCAATATTAGTACCTGCTCTACAATCGGAGTGGTTAATAATGCACGTAAGTATGATGATATTGAGCTATGCGGCTCTTCTTTGTGGATCATTATTATCAGTAGCACTTCTAGTCATTACATTTAGAAAGATTTTTTATAGTTATAAAAGTAATAATTTATTAAAATTAAATGAGTCATTCTCATTTGGTGAAATCCAATACAAGAATGAAAGAAACAATATTTTTAAAAAAACTTCTTTTTTTTCTGCTAAGAATTATTACAAGGCCCAATTGATTCAACAATTAGATTATTGGAGCTATCGTGTGATTAGCCTAGGGTTTATATTTTTAACCATAGGTATTCTTTCAGGAGCAGTATGGGCTAATGAAGCATGGGGATCCTATTGGAGTTGGGATCCAAAGGAAACTTGGGCCTTTATTACTTGGATCGTATTCGCAATCTATTTGCATACTCGAACAAATAAAAATTTTCAGGGGGCAAATTCCGCAATTGTGGCGACTCTAGGCTTTCTTATAATTTGGATATGCTATTTTGGGGTCAATCTATTAGGAATAGGGCTACATAGTTATGGTTCATTTACGTTAACCTCTAGTTAAATTAAACAAAAGTTCTTACGAATACAAACAGAGTGGAATACGGCGTATATAAATATAAAACACCTTGTGTCAACCGCCGAGAACCGTGTGAATCAAGTAGTGTAGTGATTCACACGGTTCTCGCAAAGACCAAGTATATTGGGTGAAAATTCAAATTCATATTTTGTTTTTACTTTATTTAAGATTTAAGAGAATAAAAATCCTTCTTCTTTTTTTTCATTAGTCAACCAACTCTTAAAAATCATAGGAGTTTTTTCTTTAAGAAAACTATCTATAAAAATAATTAGATAGAATACCTTCAACCTTGTCAACTGATAGTGAAAGAACAAAATCCGGATACATACCAATACCTATTACAGGTAGAAAAATGGAGATCGAAACAAATAACTCGCGCGGTCCAGAATCAAAAACATAAGAGTTTGGAGTATTAAATAACTTGTATCCATAGAACATCTGGCGTAACATAGATAATGAATAAATAGGAGTTAATATCATTCCAATTGCCATTACAAAAGTGATGGCAATTTTGGGCATTAAAAGATATTTTTGGCTAGTAATTATTCCTAAAAAGACTATAACTTCTGCAACAAAACCACTCATACCCGGTAATGCAAGCGAAGCCATGGAAAAACTACTGAACATCGTAAATATTTTTGGCATGGGGATAGCTACTCCCCCCATTTGGTCAAGATAAACAAGACGTATTCTATCATAACTCGTTCCTGCCAAGAAAAAAAGTGCAGCACCAATAAACCCATGAGATATTATTTGTAAAATAGCTCCATTGAGTCCCGTATCGGTTATAGAAGCAATTCCTATAAGTATGAAACCCATATGAGATACGGAGGAATAGGCTATTCTTTTTTTTAAATTACGTTGGCCGGGAGATGTTGAAGCTGCATAGATTATTTGTATTGTACCTACTATCATCAACCAAGGAGAAAATATAGAATGAGCGTGTGGTAATAATTCCATATTAATCCGAATCAATCCATAAGCTCCCATTTTTAATAAAATTCCGGCTAGAAGCATACAAGTACTGTAATGTGCCTCTCCGTGGGTATCTGGTAACCATGTATGTAAGGGTAGAATCGGTGATTTGACAGCAAAAGCAATAAAAAATCCAATATAGAATATTATTTCCAAAGCCACAGGATACGACTGATTCACTGATGTTTCAAAATTTAATGTTGGTTCATTAGAACCATATAAACCGACACCCAGAACTCCCATTAAGAGAAAAATGGAACCTCCCGCCGTGTACAAAATAAATTTTGTGGCTGAGTAGAGACGTTTCTTTCCTCCCCACAGGGATAGAAGTAGATAAACCGGAATTAATTCTAATTCCCACATGATGAAAAAAAGTAAAAGGTCCCGAGAAGAAAATGATCCTATTTGACCACTGTACATTGCTAACATCAAGAAATGGAATAATCGAGAATCCCGAGTAACAGGCCAGGCTGCTAAAGTAGCTAAAGTAGTGATAAATCCTGTTAATAAAACGGGTCCTATAGACAGTCCATCTATTCCTAATTTCCAACGGAAATCAAAAAAATTGATCCATTTATAGTCCTCTACTAGTTGGATTAATGGATCGTCCAATTGGAAATGATAACAGAATGCATAGGTTGTTAGAATAAGTTCTAACATGCATATACATATTGTATACCACCTAATTACCCTATTTCCTTTATGTGGAAGAAATAAAATAAAGGAACCCGCAAATATTGGTAAAACTACAATTATTGTTAACCAAGGAAATTTGTTCGTGGTAAAGACAAGATACACTTGGACCAGAAAAACCTATGCCCAAAAATAAGATATTTTTGAGCACAGGTTTTGGCGGTAAAAAAAAAAAGGGGGCTCAAACAAATAGGGTTTTCTGTAACGTATTAATAAGCTATACCCATGCTGCGGGTTGTTTCATGCCATAAATAAACTCGAACACTCAAGAAATCTGTTGGGCAGGCGGATTCACATCTCTTACAACCGACACAATCCTCTGTTCTTGGAGCGGAAGCTATTTGTTTGGCTTTACATCCGTCCCAAGGTATCATTTCTAATACATCCGTGGGACAGGCTCGGACACATTGCGTACACCCGATACATGTATCATAAATCTTTACTGAATGCGACATGGGATCTATCCATTTTTGAACGTGAGAAGGTTTCAATCTAGTAAATTGATAAATGAATTATATATTTAAATACTAGATGAATCGATGAGTTCCCCGAGTTTTTTATTAATCTACTTCTGGATTGACAGTGCAAAAATACTTTGATTTCTTATGTTTGTGATAATGATAACATGAGCATACCTTACATGGCAGACATGTGAATTTGAATTAATTTATCAAAATTTGAATTTATATGATAATATTACTTATTCAACAAATTCGATTGATTTATACGAGTTGATTTTCTATTACGATAAATTGATGAAACAATAGCGAGTCCAATAGCAGCTTCAGCAGCTGCAATAGCTATAACAAAAATGGAGAAAATGGCTCCTTTTAATTG